GAAAAAGAAAGGAGGTAGAAAAATTTTTTGATTTATGGTTAAAGAAGAAAAACAAGAAAACAGGGGTTCTGTTGAATTTCAAGTATTCAGTTTCACCAATAAGATACGGAGACTTGCTTCCCATTTGGAATTACACAAAAAAGATTTTTCATCGGAAAGAGGTCTACGAAGACTTTTGGGAAAACGTCAACGTTTGCTGGCTTATTTGGCAAAGAAAAATAGAGTACGTTATAAGAAATTAATAAGTCAGTTGGATATTCGGGAGAAGTAATTTAATCGTTCGAATTTTTTTCTTATTTTATTAGTAGTCTTATAGTAGTCTTAGATTTTGCATTTTGATGAGCCTCGTTTTGAGGAATTCATGGAATAATGAATTAAGGAAGAAAAAAGAATATGAACAAGGATACATAACATAAAAAAAAGAATAGATAAGACGATATTCGACCTCCTCCCACATATTTAATTTCTTCTCCTATACAAAAACCAGCAAGACCTACTCCATTGATAATTCCATCAATGACACTTTTATCAAAAAAATGCGTTAGTTCGGCTAATCTTCTTATACCCAGGATAAAGACCCTAGTATAGAAAACATCTATATAACCACGATTATATGACCAACTGTATATCTTTTTTTTTACTTCATCCAAAAAGAACTTTTTTGGATTCCCTTTTACATTTACAAGGGAATTTTTAAAATTCAAATTCTGAAAAAAAGAATAAGAGGATCCATAGCATATATATGCTATGAATAGACCAAAAATAGCTAAACTTACAGAAGAAATTGCATTAGTGAAAAACTCATATGAATTTATGGAATTTTCTTCGAAAAAGCTTATTGAAGGGGTTAGCCATTTTGATAATATGCTTAACTCCGATATTCCATTATCCCTTACTCCATTATCAAAATGGATTCCTATGGATCCAATGAACAAAGTAAAAAGCAGTAATATAAGAAGAGGAAATAGCATAGTATTTCCAGTTTCGCGAGGATAGACAAAAGTGTTTTTAGCTCCAAAGGGAGTACTAAAGAATCCTATCCTATTTCTTGTATTATCAGGAATTTTGGGTATATTTTGTGAAAAAAAAGAAACTCCACTCTTCATTGTTGATAAAACAAAATCCCCATTGACTCCTTTGGGTATACTTTTTCCCCATAAGGATATTGAATACAAAGAACATTCTTTAGTACTACTGTAATTTTGAAAATGAACACGCAAATACCCATCAAAAGTAAGTAAATATATCCGAAACATATAAAATGCAGTTAATCCTGCAGTAAAAGAGGCTATAATTCCAAAAAAAGGTGAATACAACCAACTATTACTAAGGATTTCATCCTTGGACCAGAAGCAAGCAAGAGGTGGAATACCACAAAGAGAAAGTGTACCACATAAAAAAGTGGTTCTTGTAATAGGAACATATTTTTTTAAACCACCCATAAGAACCATATTCTGACTTTTATCTGGTGAATATCCAACAAGAGGTTCCATTGAATGAATAACGGATCCAGATCCCAAGAACAATAAAGCTTTCGAATAAGCATGAGTGATCAAATGGAATAAAGCAGCTTGATAAGAACCTATACCTAGAGCTAACATCATATAACCCAATTGAGACATTGTAGAATAGGCTAAGCTTCTTTTAATATCTCTCTGAGCAAGAGCTAAAGTCGCTCCTAAGAAAAGTGTTATTGTACCTACTAAAGAAATGAAACTCATTATCAAAGGTAGGGATATGAAAAGAGGAAGAAGTCGAGCTAAAAGAAAAATCCCCGCAGCAACCATAGTTGCTGCGTGTATAAGAGCCGAAATAGGAGTGGGTCCTTCCATAGCATCGGGTAACCATACGTGAAGAGGGAATTGTGCAGATTTTGCAACTGCACCAAGAAATAATAAAAAAGCACATAAAGTAGTAAGTAATGAATTAATCCCATTATTAGGAATCCAGTTATTAGCTATTTTGAACAAATCCCGAAACTCTAAACTACCTGTTACCCAAAAAAAACCTAAAATTCCTAATAACAGACCAAAATCCCCTACACGATTAGTTACAAAAGCTTTTTGACAAGCACTCGCTGCAATTGGTCGTGTAAACCAAAAGCCTATCAATAAATAGGAACACATTCCCACAAGTTCCCAAAAAAAATAAATTTGTATCAAATTGGAACTAGTAACCAATCCCAACATGGAAGTATTAAAAAAACTTATATAAACAAAAAATCTCAAATATCCCTCATCGTGAGACATATAATCGTCACTATAAATAAGAACCAAGATTCCTACAGTAGTAATTAGTATTAACATAATAGAAGTAAGGGGATCGATCAAGTATCCAAATTCTAAGGAAAAATCATTATTGATGGTCCAAGACCATAGATATTGATAGATAGAACTCCCTTTTATTTGTTGAATAGACAGGTGAACTGAGAATACCAGAGCTATACTTAAGAGTAAAATACTAGGAAAAGCCCATATGCGACGAAGATTTTTTGTTGCTGTCGGAATAAGAAAAAGACCCAACCCCATTGACATAATAACTGGAAGTGGTAGAAGAGGGATTACCCAGGCATATTGATATGTATGTTCCATAAGAAAAGAAATAGCAATTTTTAATTGAAATTTATTGTTTCCGATTCACCAAACCTATTCTTATCTCTTTCTCAAGGAATTAAAAAACAAAAAATAAGAATAAGAAAAATACTGGAATTCTTAATTTTTCAAAAATAGTCTCATTGAAATATTCAAAAATTCAGAATGGGTTTAGTTGATTAAATTAAGAAATTTAATCAAAGAATTTCGTTATTTAGTTATTAGATAAAAAAAGATATTTATTAAAATACAAAAAAAGATTGAATCATTTTACTTTCTATTCCTATTCTTTTTTTTTTTTCTCTTTCTGTTAAAATGAAATAGGTCTATTGTTTCGTAACTAATTGATTGAATTTCAACTATATATAAATTATATACTTATAGGAAATTATCGAATATTCCTTACTTCATATAAAACTTCATATAAAATGGAAATCCTAACGACTAGAATTATCTAATTTATAGAATGTCTTGTTTAAGAGACTAATTATTTTTTTATTTTGACTGGAATTCAATTCTTGAATACCTTCTCAACTTAATTAACTATTTGAATTTTACCTTCTTTTTATCCTCCCATATGATATGAGGGCTTATTCCCCATACCTTATATTTATATATAGAATATATTTGATATATAAATTTTGATATATAAATTGTTTAAATAGAAAACCTTTGTATATAATATATCTTTGTATATTTTGTATATAATATATCTTTGTATATATTGTATATTATTAAAACAAAGTCTAAAATATATATGAAAAATACACTAAAAAACTCTTGTCTTATCCACAAAAAACTCTTGTCTTATCCACGTTAGACAAAATAAAGTAGAAAATTATTTTTAATTTCGTTATCTTTCAGTATCTAAGTATAAATACTAAGAAAAAACAGAAAGAAGGATTGATTTGCACCAATAGATGTCTTTCACATACAACTAGAAAAAACTAATTCCCTTTTTCAATGGCAGTTCCAAAAAAACGTACTTCGATGTCAAAAAAGCGTATTCGTAAAAATATTTGGAAGAAAAAGACTTATTTTTCCATAGTACAATCTTATTCCTTAGCAAAATCAAGATCATTTTCTAGTGGTAACGAGTATCCAAAACCAAAAGGTTTTTCTGGGCAACAAACAAATAAGCAGGTTTTGGAATAATCTTACTTTCCTAAAGAAATTCCAATTATTTATATTTAATATGAATGAATAATTTGGATTAATTAATGAATCTACTTTTATATGTCGAATTCCTGGGTAGAATATTCTTAGAACTAATCCCTCTGTTATTCTGTTATATAGAACAAAAGTTTTCGGTATATTGTGTCCTCAGTATTCTTTTCCTATAAAAGAACTTTTGATAATAGAATCCTGCTATCTATTTTTTTATGAGGATTCTATTATCAAAAGTAGAGTATTTTTGCAAATGAACTCTCCCAATCTCGACGATTTGCCAAAAAATAACTATTATTCTTTTAAGTTGACTATTATTTCAAGTTAGCCGCTATGGTGAAATTGGTAGACACGCTGCTCTTAGGAAGCAGTGCTCAAGCATCTCGGTTCGAGTCCGAGTGGCGGCATTCTCGAAAAAGAATACAATAGATTAGAAAATGGATTCAATTCGAAATTTCCAATTTTGTAATGGGACCTTCTCCTTATGCTATTTGTAACTTTAGAACATATACTAACTCATATCTCTTTCTCAACCATTTCAATTGTAATTACGATTCATTTGATAACCTTATTAGTTCGTGAACTTAAGGGATTATGTGATTCGTCAGAAAAAGGAATGATAGCTACTTTTTTCTCTATAACAGGATTCTTAATTTCTCGTTGGATGTCTTCGGGACATTTTCCATTAAGTAATTTATATGAGTCATTGATCTTCCTTTCATGGGCTCTGTATATTCTTCATACTATTCTTAAGATACCGAACTCTAAAAATGATTTAAGCACAATAACTATGCCAAGTACTATTTTAACGCAAGGTTTTGCCACGTCGGGTCTTTTAACTGAAATGCATCAATCTACAATACTAGTACCTGCTCTCCAATCTCAGTGGTTAATGATGCATGTCAGTATGATGTTACTAAGCTATGCAACTCTTCTGTGCGGATCCTTATTATCCACCGCTCTTCTAATCATTAGATTTCGAAAGAATTTCGATTTCTTTCCTAAAAAGAAAAATGAAAATGTTTTAAGTAAATTTTTATTTAGTGAGATTGAATATTTCTATGCAAAAAGAAGTGCTTTAAAAAACACTTCTTTTACTTCATTTCCAAATTATTACAAATATCAATTAACTGAGCGTTTGGATTCTTGGAGTTATCGTGTCATTAGTCTCGGGTTTACCCTTTTAACCATAGGTATTCTTTGTGGAGCAGTATGGGCTAATGAGGCGTGGGGATCCTATTGGAATTGGGATCCTAAGGAAACTTGGGCATTTATTACCTGGACCATATTTGCAATTTATTTACATAGTAGAACAAATCCAAATTGGAAGGGTACGAATTCCGCATTTGTAGCTTCGATAGGATTTCTTATAATTTGGATCTGCTATTTTGGTATCAATCTTTTAGGAATAGGTTTACATAGTTATGGTTCATTTACATTACCATCTAAATGATTACATAACATAAAACCTTCATTTTATTAAGGTTTTTTTCTATTTTTGTTTGATTTGTGAACCCCTTTGAACGTCTTTTCAAAGGGGTTCACAAAAATTTGAAATAGATCTAATTAGACTTTTTTACTTTTTTCGGAATTTTTTTGTTTTTCCACTATGGAATATAGAGCGGACTAGTTAAAAAAAGAAAATCCTATTTAGGATAATAATTGGATAAAAGGGCCTCTACCCTGTCAACGGATAGCGAGAGAACAAAATCTGGATAGATACCAATTCCTATTACTGGTAAAAAAATACAGATTAAAAGAAAGAGTTCTCGTGGTCCAGAATCCACAAAATTTGCGTTTGGAACATGAAATAACTTATATCCATAGAACATCTGTCGTAACATAGATAATAAATAAATAGGAGTTAATACCATTCCAATTGCCATTAAAAAAGTAATTAGCATTTTTGGCATTAACATAAATTTGGGACTAGTAATTAGTCCAAAAAATACTACTAATTCTGCAACAAAACCGCTCATTCCCGGTAAGGCAAGAGAAGCCATTGAAAAGCTACTAAACATAGTAAAAATTTTGGGCATTGGTATAGATATCCCCCCCAGTTCTTCGAGATAAACAAGACGCATTCTATCACAAGCCGTTCCCGCCAAGAAAAAAAGTGTAGCACCGATAAATCCATGGGATAATATTTGTAAAATAGCTCCATTTAGTCCAATGTTGGTTATGGAACCAATTCCTATAATTATGAAACCCATGTGAGATACGGAGGAGTAGGCTATTCTTTTTTTGAAATTTCGTTGACCAAGAGAAGTTGAAGCTGCATAGATTATTTGCACCGCTCCTATTATTACCAACCAGGGAGAAAATAGATAATGAGCATGAGGTAACAATTCCATATTGATACGAATCAATCCGTATGCTCCCATCTTTAATAGTATTCCCGCTAAAAGCATACATGTACTGTAATGTGCTTCCCCATGGGTATCTGGTAACCACGTATGTAGAGGTATAATTGGCAATTTTACAGCATAAGCAATAAGGAAGCCAAAATAAAGTAGTATTTCCAATGTTGCAGGGTATGATTGATTAATCAATCTTTCCATATCTAATCTTGGTTCGTTGGAACCATATAAGCCCATACCCAGAACTCCGATTAAGAAAAAAATGGAACCGCCTGCAGTATACAAAATAAACTTGGTAGCTGAATATAGACGCCTCTTTCCCCCCCACATGGATAAAAGTAAGTAAACAGGGATTAATTCTAACTCCCACATGATAAAAAAAAGTAAAAGGTCTCGTGAAGAAAATAATCCTATTTGACCGCTATACATTGCTAGCATAAGGAAATAGAATAATCGCGAATTCCGGGTAACTGGCCAAGCCGCTAAAGTAGCTAAAGTAGTAATAAATCCTGTCAATAAAATAGATCCTAATGAAAGTCCATCGATTCCCAATCTCCAGTGGAAATCAAAAACATCTATCCATTTAGAATCCTCCCTTAATTGCATTAAGGGATCCTCTAATTGGAAATGATAACAGAATGCATAAGTCATTAGAAGGAATTCTAATAAACAAATAGAAATAGTATACCACCTAACGGTTTTGTTTCCTTTATGAGGTAAAAAGAAAATTAAAGAACCTGCAAATATCGGCAAAACAACAAGTATTGTTAACCAAGGAAAATAACTCATGATTAAAGTAATAAAGACAAGATACGTTTTGACCAGAAAAGCCCATGCTCGACTATTTTGAGCACAGGCTTCTTCGGTAAAGAGGAATCAGACGATTCAAGTGGAGTTTTTTGTAACGTATCAATAAGATAGAGCCATGCTGCGGGTTGTTTCAGGCCCTAAATAAACGCGAACACTTAAAAAATCTGTTGGGCAGGCGGATTCGCATCTCTTACAACCCACACAATCTTCGGTTCTCGGCGCAGAAGCTATTTGCTTGGCTTTACATCCATCCCAAGGTATCATTTCTAATACATCTGTTGGACAAGCTCGTACACATTGAGTGCATCCTATACATGTATCATAAATTTTTACAGAATGTGACATTGGATCTAGAAATTTTCCTTTTCAACATAAAAATTTTCGATCTGGTAAAAATAAAATTAATACTCTATAAGTTAGATGTATTGTAGACACCAGACGAAGCAATGGTTTATCCAAACTTTAACAAATAATGTAATATATTTCTTAATCTGTTTGTGAGAAAGCGTGAAAAGAGCCAAGAGACTTGAATTTAAGGCTTCAACATTCATAATTATACGAATTCTACATACTAATTCGAATTAGCCAATAAATTGGCTATCATCTTTTCAATATAAATTATTGCAATTTGAATATTGCAATATCAATATCAATGGATTGCAAAAATGCAAAATTCAAGCAAAATGAAATAAGTAAAAAAGAATAATCTGAAATAACCTACTTCAAAAATGGGTATTCTCAAATAAAAATAAGAAAAGAAGACTCAAATTTTATTATTTTTAATCTTAATGTTCCATATTATTATATTATTATATATTCGTCTTTGTTTATTTGTTTATAGGATTCTATGTCTAATTATTCAAAAAATTCGATTGATTGATACGAGTAGATTTCCTGTTACGATGGATGGAAGAAAGAATGGATAGTCCAATAGCTGCTTCAGCAGCCGCAAGGGCTATAACAAAAATTGCGAAAATGTCTCCTTTTAATTGGCGACTATCAAATAGATCAGAAAATGTTACGAGATTTAGATTAATTGAATTCAGTATAAGTTCAAGACATATTAGAGCTCTAACCATGTTTCGGCTTGTGATCAATCCATAGATACCAATCGAAAATAAATAGACACTCAAAAAAAGTACATGCTCAAACATCATTAACTAACTCCTTATCAATCTCGATTCATTTCAATATGAGAGAATTGAACCGATTCAATTAATTAGAATAGAACAATTACGCAACAAAAGAGAAAAGAAAGTATTTGTTGTGTTAACAGTAGATTTGTTTTACTAAATCAAAATTGTTATTCTTTAGTTCTTTTTTTTTTTTGATTGGAAATTCTAAGAATTTTGAGTCATTCCAAGTTCTAGGTATTTCTTATTGTCGAGCCATAGTAATTGCACCTATTAAAGAAACTAGAAGAATTAGGGAAATGAGTTCAAACGGAAGATAAAAATCGGTTGCTAAATGAATCCCAATTTGTTGAACGTTATTTATGAGACCCTGTTCTACTATTTGGTTTGATCTTGTAGTCCAAAGAATTCCATACCATGACGTATCTGGGATAGTAGTCATTAGTGAAAAAGGAATAGTTATACAAACGAGTGAAGTAAACCCATCTCCAATAGTCCAATAATTCTTATCTTTAGACCACTCGGAGCCATTTACAAACATTACAGCAAATATGATCAAGACATTTATGGCTCCCACATAAATAAGAAGTTGTGCGACAGCTACAAAGTAGGAATTTAATAAAAAATAGAATAAGGATATACAAACAAGAACTAATCCCAGCGAAAATGCAGAATAAATTGGGTTGGTAAGTAATACTACTCCTAGACCCCCTAGTAGAAGAACAAATCCCCCAAATAGCACAAGAATCTCATGTATTGGTCCAGGTAAATCCATTATGGATAAAAAGAAATTAATAGTATAAAATTTTTCATGAACTGAATAAAACTAAAAGATTCAAGGAAACAAAAAGGGATTAGGAAATTTTTATTTATATATATAAATAGTTAGAAATCATATCACGAAAATCTACTCTCATTTTAAATCATGAATAATTTGTAATAAGCAGTAGTTATTCATTTTTCTTTATAGTTATAGTTAGTAAAAAACTATTAAAAAACTATTGGATTCTTCTAACAAAAAAATCCTAGTACCTAGTAATCAGTAATAGTTCTTGAATTCCAAGATTTTTCTTCGTCTATTTTACTTTGAGGCGAATTCCTAATTGTTTGAATTGTGTAATCTCCCATTATGGAGACTGGTAACCGACTCAAAGCAATTTGATTGTAATTCAATTCATGACGATCATAAGTAGAAAGTTCATATTCTTCCGTCATTGATAAACAGTTTGTCGGACAATATTCAACACAGTTACCACAAAATATACAAACTCCGAAATCAATACTATAATTAAGCAATTGTTTCTTTTTAATATCCTTTTCAAATCTCCAATCCACAAGGGGTAGATCTATCGGGCATACACGAACACATACTTCACAAGCAATACATTTATCAAATTCAAAGTGTATTCGCCCCCGGAAACGCTCTGATGTAATTGATTTTTCATAAGGGTAGTGAATCGTTATAGGTAAACGGTTTGTGTGGGATAAGGTAATTATGAAACCTTGACCAATGTATCTTGCGGCGCGTATTGTTTGTTGACCATAACTAATGAACCCAGTTATCATAGGGAACATATTCTAAATATCTATGAAAAAGGTATGTTTCTTTCTCTTGTTTGTGAGAACTTTTGTGTTGAAGATATTCTTACTGTTATTGTATTATCTTATTTATAGTGAAACTAGTTGAGAAGAAGTTGTTAATAAGAGATTGCCGAGAGAAATAGGTAAAAGAAATTTCCATCCAAGATTTAATAACTGATCCATTCTCATCCGGGGTAAAGTCCATCTTATTGTGATAGAAATGAAGATAAATAAAAAAGCTTTAGTTAATGTAATAAGGATACCCATTATCATTTCCAAAATTCCAACCATTTTATTCATTTGGAAAAATCCAAAAAAGGATATATAGGAAATAGAAAAATTCCACCCGCCCAAGTAGAGAACAGTTACAAATAAGGAGGAAACTAATAAATTTAGGTAAGCAGCAAGATAAAATAAACCATATTTAATACCGGAATATTCGGTTTGATAACCCGCTACTAATTCTTCCTCCGCTTCTGGTAAATCAAAGGGTAATCTTTCACATTCTGCCAACGAAGAAATTAGAAAAACTAGAAAACCTATAGGCTGACGCCAAAGATTCCATCCAAAAAAACCATATTTTGACTGTGCTTCAACTATATCAACCGTACTTGAACTGTTAGATAATCATAGTCGATGATAACATCACAGTTCTCACCGCTATTCCAAAACCGTACATGAAACCTTAGCTTCATACGGCTCCTCTATGATCAGAAAAAAGGATTTTTTCGTTTCAGTCTTATCCCCTTAGAATTAGGTAAGATAAAATGGATTGGAAAGTCCTAAATTAGACCAAAGCAATTCCGTCTGCTAAAATAATAAAAAGCGCTTCCGAATTGATCTCATCCTTTATATAATAAAATGACAGTTTTTCCTTGTTCAGTAATATCGGTAATAACTTAATATTGGAATAAAATACTCGTTATAGCAATTAATAAATGGAAAGAATTGGGTATTAGTTCATGAGGAATTCTGTATGAATCTCGATAAAAGAAAGAATAAATAAAGATCCTTTTTTGTATTGCATTACATATCTTTTGTCCTATTCTGCTTTTCCGGGGAAGGATATATTTAAAAAGAAAAAAGGAATAAAGGGTTAATTCGTTCTTGATAGCCATTTCCTTAATAAGTGAATGGGAATATACTCTGGATCGGAATACGAAGAAAGTACTACTTGATCATTTCCACCAATTTCAAGTTCTTATTATGATTCCTTTTATGAGGAAAAATGTCTAATGATTTAGATTTTCTCATTACTAATCCTTTATGTACTTTAGTGTTCCTAATCCCTCACTAACTTTTTATGGATTCTTTTATATCGTTATAAGTTCTAGTAATAACTTAAAATATTCTAGTATTCTAGTAATGGAATTATATATCGCGAATCCTTTATTCTTGCCCGCTTCAAAATATGATGACTAATCAAACAATCTCAATCTTGGGGTAAAGAGTTTACTAAGTTTACTTCAACTTTTTTCTTGTACGTAGGAAATGAGATTTTATTTTTACTACAAATTAATAAGCTGTTTTGTTTCACTCATATAGCTATCTAGTTTAACTTACCAACCTGAATACAGAATAAGAAAACCAACCTGAATACAGAATAAGAAAAGGAAGATAAGTATTCAATGGATTTTAGAGGAAAAGTTCCTTTTTTTTTTTTAACGAATCACACGTAGAGATATTGCTAGCACACAAAAAGTTAATGGTATTTCATAACTAATAGATTGAGCAGCTGCTCGTAGACCGCCTGAAAAAGAATATTTATTATTTGAGCTATATCCTGCCATAAGAAGACCAATAGGAGCAATACTTGAAATGGCAATCCATAAAAAAACACCAATACTAAGATCAGCTAAAACAAAATGATATCCAAAAGGGATAACTAAAAAACTTAATAAAACGGATATGACTGCTATAGAGGGTCCAATGCTAAATAAAGGAATTTCTCCTCGGGATGGGAGGATATCCTCTTTAAAAATTAGTTTAGTTCCATCTGCTATAGCTTGAAGCAGTCCCAGGGGACCGGCATATTCAGGACCAATACGTTGTTGTATCGATGCGGATATTTCTCTTTCTAACCACACAATTACTAGTACTTCTATTGTGATTCCCAGTAGGAGGGTCAAAATAGGTAGAATCCATATCAGTCCATAAACTTCTTTTAATAATTCCGATTTCGAAAAAGAATTGATAGTTTCTACCTGTACCCTCTCTATTATCATTTCAACGATCAACTTCCCCCATAATGATATCTATACTACCTAATATCGTCATGATATCAGCCAATTTCATTCTTTTAACTAGCTGAGGAAGAATTTGCAAATTAATAAAACCGGGGGGACGAATTTTCCATCTCCAGGGGAAAAGACTGTCATCTCCTACTAGATAAATTCCTAATTCACCTTTTGGAGCTTCTACTCTTACATAAAGCTCTTGCTTTGATAATTCAAAATTTGGGGAAGGTTTTTTACCAAGAAATCTATATTCAAAATCATTCCATTCCGAATTCTTTGCTTTCTTAAAGCGTCGGGCTTCTAAATTCTCATAAGGCCCCCCAGGAATTTTCTCTACAGCTTGTTGAATAATTTTTATAGATTCCTTCATTTCACCAATTCGTACTAAATAGCGAGCTAACGAATCTCCTTCTTTTTGCCATTGGACTTTCCAATCGAATTGATTGTAAGACTCATAAGGATCAATTTTACGAAGATCCCATTGTATTCCAGAAGCTCGTAACATTGGTCCTGATAAACCCCAATTTACAGCTTCTTCTCCGCTAATAAAACCGACTCCTTCAACTCGTTCTAAAAAAATGGGATTCCGTGTAATAAGTTGTTGATATTCAACAACTCCTCGTAAAAAATAATCACAGAAATCTAAACATTTATCCATCCATCCATAAGGTAGATCCGCAGCTACTCCTCCGATGCGAAAGTAATTATGCATCATTCGCATACCTGTAGCAGCTTCAAATAGATCATATATCAATTCTCTCTCTCTAAAAATGTAGAAAAAGGGAGTCTGTGCGCCGAGATCCGCCATAAAAGGGCCAAGCCATAACAAGTGAGAAGCTATACGGCTCAATTCTAACATAATTACCCGAATATAGCTGGCTCTTTGAGGTATTTGAATATTCTCTAAGAATTCTGGTGCATTTACCGTTATTGCTTCTGTAAACATAGTAGCTAAATAATCCCACCGTGTTACATAAGGCAAGTATTGTATAATAGTTCTGTTTTCTGCGATTTTTTCCATTCCTCTGTGTAAATAGCCTAATATGGGTTCACAATCAACAACATCTTCACCATCGAGAGTAACGATCAGTCGAAGAACACCATGCATTGATGGGTGTTGAGGGCCCATATTGACTATCATTAAATCTTTTCTTGTACTTGTAAGCGGTAGACTCATATTCTTTTTTCTTCCTTAATTCATTATTCCATGAATTCCTCAAAACGAGGCTCATCAAAATGCAAAATCTAAGACTACTATAAGACTACTAATAAAATAAGAAAAAAATTCGAACGATTAAATTACTTCTCCCGAATATCCAACTGACTTATTAATTTCTTATAACGTACTCTATTTTTCTTTGCCAAATAAGCCAGCAAACGTTGACGTTTTCCCAAAAGTCTTCGTAGACCTCTTTCCGATGAAAAATCTTTTTTGTGTAATTCCAAATGGGAAGCAAGTCTCCGTATCTTATTGGTGAAACTGAATACTTGAAATTCAACAGAACCCCTGTTTTCTTGTTTTTCTTCTTTAACCATAAATCAAAAAATTTTTCTACCTCCTTTCTTTTTCATGTATTTTTCTGATCAGGAAAAATAAAAAATAATGTCAGTTATTTTGAAGTTATTCGAATCTCGTACACACAAAAATTTGCAATTATTCATCTACTGCTGGAATCTATAATTTGGATTTATTTTATCGATGCAAATTGGATTTGGATAGAAGGGTACATTCTTTTATTTTAGATAGAAGAAATGTTTCTTCTATCTAAAATAAAAGAATTTTTCTGATTTATTTATTGCTATATCCAATTTATAGAATTGATACACCATTTAATTGATATCATTTAGCAAAATGAAACACAGCATATGCATCCATCTTTCGGCTCGAGAATTTCACGGGATAGAGATAGAGATAGAGATAGAGATATAGTATAAGAAATAGGCTATTAAGTAACTCTAAATGAATTGTGGATACATCTGTATCCTTAACATACTGAAACGACTGCCATTATTCGTATCAAACCAATAGCGATTCATAAAAGCTAAATCTTGGAATCAATGGTGGGCCAATAATGAATTTTTTTGCATATGTATTAAGACGCTTGGTCTGATTTCGAAATTGTCCAGAGTTTTTTATGTTGTTTTCATTGCAAAATGATGGATCTCCTTCCGTAACTTTCCAATTACGAGTACGAGAATTGAAAGACATGAAAATTCTCAATTCTCTACGGCGTCTAGGAGATAGATAGAATATTTTCAGGAACAAGAAAATCAGAAGAATCTTTTTCTCTATTCACTACCATTCCGCGTCTTCGACTTCTATTAGTTTCTTTTCTTCTTTAATGCAATAGCTATAGTTTGATATAGAATCCATTTCTCAAAGTAATGGAAACCATTCTCTTATAGGAAATGGTTCGAAAATCGCTATTCCACCTTTTAGGTTTAGTTTAGGTATCGTGAAAAGTTATACCTGTGAAGATCGTGCATTTCAGTCACATTCAGATCCGTTTTTCGAGTTCATGATATAACCAAATTGGATGGATCTTCCACCCGTTTAGCTAAGAAAGAATAGATGCGGAGGTGGATAATAGATCGATATGAAGATCATGAGCTGCCCCATAATGAAACCACGAGTATTCGCGAATATGTCCTTCTTCCCTAACCCAAGATTGGAGAAAGAAGATCTACAAGATTGGAGAAAGAAGATCTAAGAGGGATCTATGGAGAATGTGGTCAGAAATCCATAATAGAGTCCGACCACAACGACCGAATTAATTATCCTCATCGAGAAACTTAGACTACTAAGTAGAAAAGATTTTCAAATCATGGCATGGGTCTCCTTTTTTTTTTTTTTTTTCTTTAGAGTTTTCTATATGCACAATTTCTCGATGTTTCGATGAGAATTTCTTGACTTTCCATATATAGAAAGAGATAGACTATAAATGGCATCTCTTATGTCAATAAGACCAAAGGGATGGATATTAAATGAAATGATAGGAAGTGCTAGGAAGTGAAATAGAATGAAATAGAGCCACTTTGGACTTCCCTATGAAATGAGGCATGGAACGGAGCCACTACGAAGAAATTCTGGGAGTTACGAAAGAAGCTTCGGACTCATATT